GCTCTAGAACAACCTAGCTACTCGGACCTAGAAAGCCTAGCTACGAGAAGAGCGCCCTAGGATCTATTCTCTAGAAGTTCATCCTCATCCAATCCCAGAGAAGTAAGAAAAACCTTATCTCACCTTGCAATACAGGAAAGGTGCATCTTTCTACTTATTCATGAAATCCCACGCCCCCGCCCTTGTCTTTATTACCATCAATCGGTTATGCTCGGTCGGAGATAGCTGCTACTTACCCTACGACTACTCGGCTGTCTCAGAGACCGAACTGATCTACTTAGCCTTATCTATAAAATGAAACCTAGCTCACGAGAACAGAGGCCGAGTCTCTAGAAGCTAATCCGGAGATAGCCCTTTGGCTTTGGCTTTACCAACTTACAACAAGGAAGGCTGATCCTAGGTGCAGGAGATATGGAATCTCCACCAACAGAGCATTTTCGGGGAGTAGCAAGGAGAAATCCCAGGATACCAATGTTAGTGAAGAGACTGAAGTCCAGGGGTCAGATACTCAAGGGGAAGTTTTGGATCTGGGGATACATCTGCAAGGGTGGATTCTCCAGGAAGGGGAGCTTCCAATGATAAACCAGCTAAGGGGGTTCTTGAAGAAGGAAGAAGGGGTGGCTGCTGATGTAGAATAAATTGGGTAGTGATGAGGAAGCAGTTGGGATAAAAATCTCCTTTAGTCTTGAAGAAGACCATCTTTGGCCCTATTCCCCCACTAGCAGTAGTCCTGATTGGGAGCTACAGATATTGAATGAACTGAAAGGCACAAAGGAAGGAGCGTATATCGTATTTTTCAACCTGTTTGAGCTTCACCTATGATCATTTCTATTTTATTCATTAGATAATTCACTTCTACTCTACCTATGAAAGGCTTATGAGCCCTTGTTAGCAGCGAATCTCTCTCCCTTAGCTGCGCACTCTTACAACCAAGCACCGGACCAAATAACCCTCGGCAGGCACCCTCACAAAGGACTGCCTTCCTACTTCTATACAAGAGTTGGCCGATAAAGAGAGTATTTCATCATGAATTTACTCATGTAAACCATCCATGTCTTTCTTGTTCCACTAGCTAGGAGCAAATTCTCACCAGTTCTCCAGCTTGTGGCCGAGCTCGAATAAGCTCTTGACCTGGAAAACAATGCCCATGCAACTACCTCTGCTGAGATCGCGGCAGCAAAACAAACTAAGGTTGCACCCTTCTTTTTACTGTTGTCAACTAATCTCTTCAAGGCGGTTAATTACCTATATGCGTTGGAGAGTTTGCTTTTACATCTCCAATCCCGACATTGAAGCTATGTCTCTTCCAACCGCTCAACCGTTAGAACTAGCTCTACGGCTAGTTGGATTTACTAACGAAAGCATTATGAGTGTCGCCTCACAAACTCCCTTTCCGGGTCAATACCAAGAGAATAAGAAGAGTAGTATTACCAAACCTAGCCTAGCCTTCGTCAATCACACTAAAGCAGAGCACCCAACTATGAGACTACTAAAATACCATCCCACCCGATAAAGGTAACCAATGAACGAGAAGAAAAGTATAAATGTAGTAGAGGAAAAAAGTCTCTCTTTTCTTTTCTTTCAAGAATCCTATTTAAGAACCAACCATGGTTGCTAGTAGAAGAGCTTACGATGAGCCCTCAAAGTCCTACCTTATTCTTCTCGTTCTTCTTTACCCTTCCCAAAGTTGGACTTCTTTCTCACCCTAAACCTTCCTAAAGGCAGGAGATTCCATCTATCCTACATGCGCCTAGCTACAGGAACAGAGCTAGCTCGATAGAATTGGTTATCATCCTCTCCTAGCTTCCTCTATCCCTATAGATCAGACGATAAGACGAGTTGTTGCGTCTTCATCTTTGCGTCTGCATCTATATAAGACCATATATAGAAAGGGGGAGCTACGAAAAGGAAATTCTTTTTCTTTTCGTAGCTCCCCTTTCTAGGGTTAGAGCACGATAGGAATGAATTAAACAAATAAGATCTATTGAGTGAGAGCTATAGAAGAGAAGTGAAGGAACCCCTTTAGTCCATGTCTTCCTTTCATTAGGTTATTTGTGAACCCCCTCCAGGGTCCCAAATCTTTCTTTTATGATGATAGTATTGACGAGGAGACTGAGGACATAGATGCTGAGATTCCTTATGTTGATCCTGCTGAAGGTGCTAGCCAGATTGTTAAGAGTAACGATCTCGCTGATCCTGACCTTCTTGAGACGGAGCAGCTACCTTGGCGTATAGTGGAGGAACAAACTATGGAGATGGTTACGATCTCGAAAATAGATTTATTTTATATCAACCTTCAATTCAAATTAGCAATCTCTCCTTGCATAATATGAATTCCAAACATTCATGCTCTGCATGTGAGGATTGGACTCCTTCTAAACGTTACTAGAGGTAGCTAGCTATCTGAATCGCTACTATCTATGATATTCCACTGCAGCTCTCTCGCACGTCGGTCCACCCCATTTGCCTAACCGCTTCCTCGTGGGACGAGTCAATCAACCATGTAGTTCCTTTTTAGTTCCTATTTCACCTTCAGAAAGAATATCGGGACTTGGCTGAGGCATGCCTCTGAGTTCCTACTTTGAATGATGGGAATTTGCTATTCTCAAAGATAGACCCCGGTCCCTACTTTATAAGAAGAGCTGTCCTCAGCTCGACTACTCTTCGTCAGAGGCCCTGTCTCGGCTGTTGCCTCTTATTTACTGTGTGCCATTACTTACCTCAGCTGTCCAGCCGGACTGTTCGTCCTGCCCACTGACGCTCTGCCTCTAATGCTACTCGTCTTGCTGCTCTACTTGAAGGCTCTCACCTTGGACGTGCTGGTTCGGCGAAGTCGATTTCCAAAACAAGATTCGGAATTCGAAGAAGAAGGCCTGGCTTTCGCTACCTCTGTTATCGCTAGAAGTAAGGTACGTCCATTATGAATCCGAGTGCTAGGCCGATACGGCATGCCTTGGTTGTGGAATGATGTGTGCTGTTGGAAGTGCAATTCAGGATGTTGCAAAATGTAACAACAAAAGGTGTTCAGTTCACACTGGCATCTGTCTTGAAAAAGTCTAGATCGGATTTCTATCCAGCAGGAGGAAGCTCTCTATTTCGATCAAAGACCCATCCCATCCTTGGTAAGTCTACCCGAAAGGAAAAGCTATCCTTCGTTCTTTTACGTCGATTGGCTTAACCCGATTCTCTTTCTATTGGAAATGGAATTGAAGTGAAGGCCCTTCACTTCCTCTTCTTCTCTATCTTCCTTAAATTACAATTGAATCCTGATTTGTGGTTGGCGAAAAGAGAAAGGCAGACAATTCTGCAAAAGGAAAAAAGAAGGATATTCCAGGAGGGCTTATTCGGTATAGGCTTACTTAGCCTATTGAGGGCTTGTCTAAGGCGGATTTTTCTATTAATGCTTGGGACAGAACTGATGTATGAGCGACCCTATTTGAAAAGGACGAAGCAACTTCATTTTTCATTTCCATTGCCCTTTCCGGTGGATTGCTGAACTAGTGGGGACGGTCCCTCCCCTACTACACGTAAGACTGAAGAACTCAACTTGGTCTAAGCTAAGCAAGCTGCTAGTCTATCCATAGCCTACCAAATCTCATGATGGTTAATAAGAGTTCAGACAGGAAGCCCCATTGCTCAAATTCATCCGCTCAAGGAGCTTCCATTCAAGAAGTCTTCGAATAAGCATCCGACTAGCTTCAATCAGTCTGTCTGCCAAGGGCCCTTGGTTCACCAAGTGGTATAGGAGGTGCCGCGGGTCCTGCCCCCCTTTCTGCAGTAGCTCTTTCTATTGAATAAAGAAAGATTTCATATGTAAAGAAAGTAGTTTTGCTCTCCCCAAGTTCATCTTACGAAGCAGGATCCGGGAATGGAGAAGAAGGGGAAGGAACTCGACTCGACTGATATAATCATCCTTCGTCCTTTAGAATTACGCGGATTTTAAAGAGAATGAGCTCATCAAGACAGAGCAATCAATGGCCGAGCTTTAAGCTGCTATAGAGCTCGCTTTCCCATAAATAAGGGAAAGAAGGAAGTCAGACTGAGTCATCTTTCTTCGAGATCTTGATGTGGGAGAGGAATAGCCCTAGGTTTGGTCCTTATTAAGGAGCTGGATGGAAGAATACAGTAATCGGGCAAAACATAGAAGTCTATTGAAATCACTTAAGAAAGACTCTCTTTTTCGCCTGCTTTTGAGCCCACCGGAAGTCACTTCTTTCTTTCTCACCCCACTGTAAGCGCCTTTTTCAGTCCTTGAAGCTCTTTTATCCGTGCTTTGCCGATCTCTAGAAAAAGCAGTTCGGTTCAGGTCTTTCCGAACCAAGGACTTCATTCATTGAAGCCCTTACAAATTTGATTGATGAGAGCGGTAGCCTTTTCCCAGTTGGTCTAGCCAAGTCCAAGTCCCTTTACTTTTAGCCGGGTTCGCCCGTCTTTTCTTTCGCTTTCTGATTAAGACCCTGATGAAAATCCTCTCAAATCCTCCAGTGCCTCTATGATCTTTCATTTCAGATGCTAATTCTAGAGCCTTATTATGTTATCAAAGTCTCCAACGGCTGCTGCTGAGTCATCCCCTTCCGGGGGTTAAAATCGGACCGCAGGAGGGGATGGATAAAGGAATTAATCCTCTCTCATAGAAAGTGCCCCGCAGGGCCTTAAAGGAGATCTTACCTAGGGCGGAGACTTAAGAAAGGAAGTAATCCGTCTCTCCTTGAATGGTAGCCCTTGCGGGGATTAAAGAGATATCGCCGCAGGGTAGGAGGGGTATTTTTATTTTATAATACGGGTTTTAAGAAAAGAATTGACAGATGGGATAGCGTTTTTAACAGCATCAAATCCTTCGTCCTCAGATGGCATTCATAGGGTTCCCGTCAAATCAGCTCTTACGGTGATCGTATTCGGTGTAAAAGTCAGTGCTGCGGTGGTATCATATTTCTAAAAGTAGTTGATCCCGTCTCAAGGGAATGCTTGAAATAAGCTCTTCTGTCTCTTGGCGACTCGGAACAAATGCTTGAATCCGCTTCTGTCGTTAGAACGAGAATAGCTCAAGTGGAATCTCTTTCTTTTGGGAGGGTTCCGGAATTGATAGAGTCAACAAGTCATATATGGCATTCAAATCGCCAAATCATTATCTTATCTTTGTCTAGAGTAAGTTGGTGTGAATTCTACTACGGTAGAGGATCTACAATCATTAGTTCTGGTTCACAGGCAAGTAGTGAGGGGATTGAGTTTCACTCTTGAGAGATAGCCAGATAGTTAAGAGAGCTACCCGTTGCAGTCGTAAGGTAAGTCCGCCCATTCAACCATTTCTCTGGGAATTTCATACAAAAGGAAAGGGTAGTTGATCGATTCCGCCCTTTAGCTTGGCACGTTGATGGAATAAGTGCTCTTCTCTCTTTTTCTACCCGGAACCTCTTATACTTATATAGAATACAGAAGAATGACCTTCCCCGAAAGCCTAGAAGTAAGCCATAACTCTTAACGATGCAAGGAATAGCTATCTGACTGTGAGGATTCCCCCTTGTATTACCCATAGGCTAGGAAAGGTTAGTAATAGGCTCAACTACAAGTCTTGGAGCTAGGCAGCTCAGTATGAGGATCGAAGGGCATAAATCGAAGCTAACAATGGGGATGCCCCTAGTTGTTGAATTACTTTAGTAGGAGCAGGAATTACTAGCTCGACCTTAAGGAATAGGTCCGAAGATGCGACTAGAACTGAAAGAAGAGGAACGCCACTTGACAGAATAGGAAGGGGTGCTCGACCCCCTGGGTAGGACTTGGGGACCGAAGCCAGTAAAGTTTCCACACCTGAGGGTGCATCTGCATCAACCTCTTTTCTTTCATCACAAGAAAGGAGGGGACAAGCGAGGTTGCTTGCAAGGGTTAGGGGACGAGTGGAAGAGAGACTTTACCTTAGATAGGAGAGCTCGCCTAAGCAGGAGCGAAGGATGCTCGACTAGACTAATTCGTTGGAGGGGGACACAGCTACCTTTAGGGTAGGGAGACAGAGCTACCTTTATGAATACATTATCGAAGTGACAAGGAATGGTATCGACAGAGTGGAAGGGCATGTGCTCAATAAAAGAAACCACTCACCCACGCTAGGGCTAAGACTGAAAGTAGCTCTTCTGATTCATCCTGTCTTTCCTTATCCGCCTTTAGCTACTCGCCTTACTTAACGCCAGACGTTGCCAATAGTGCTATCCTCCCCGCTGGCTGTATAGGCAGATTCTTGATTTAGCTTTAGTGGGCCTCTGGGATCTCCTCTAAACCCCCATGATGTGGTAAAGAAGGGATTGATGGCTACGAGGCTGATAGGAAGCTTTCTCAAATGCACGTTGAGAGCGCAGAAAGAGTCGTTTCATTGGATAGCAGGGAGAGGCTCGGCTGCGGTTCCTAATTTCAAGCTTCATAATGGATCAGGTACTCTTTTTTAATGCAATGCAAGAGGTTCATCAAAAGAAGAAAAAGCATCCTAGCATGCGCCTGAAAGCCAATCCCTTTTCAGAAGGAAGCTCTCGCCTGTGCGCTTTAGTTGCTGCTTTCTTGTTTACATCTTACGACGGGAAATACAGTAAAAAAATAGAAGGGGTTGGCCAAGCAAGTAGTTGAACGAGTGAACCGACCCTTTCTTTACATAATAAATTCCACTCTTGAACAACTACCATGTCAAAAGAACCTGGTCTCCTCACTTCTAGAAGCGCTTCTTGTGGGCATCGCTAAAGAAGTTTTTCTATTATTTCTTCTTTTTTTGCTATCACCATTAAGGAGGGATAATAAGGATGGTCAGATTGATTTAACGCATTGAGCATTGTCGTGTGTCCGCCTCTCCTAAGGTTATTTGAAATGCTGGGCATACTTTCAGGACATAGCGCTCTGAGTGGTTGAAGGAAGGGCCTAGACCTACCTCGGTGGTTGGAATATCTTTCTCCCTTCTTTTCACATTTCCGTCGTAGAGAATGCGCCAAAGAAGATACTATAGCGATGTCCCCAAGCTGAGAAGTACCCTCAGTTGAGAAAGAAGCTTCCATCATCTATATATAAAATGAATTATGAAAGAGCAGCTGCTATTTCACTCGAATATAAGGATAAGACCGAAAGGGGCCCGCTCCCCGCTAGAAAGAAAGCTCGTTCTCGTGCTGCCTTCTCATCCGTACCATCATCTCTCCTCATCAAACTCGTTACTAGAAACGGTCTTAGGACCTCTAAACTTGATGAGCTCAAGAACCTCCATCTCGTCTTGCTCTTCGGATATCTTCTAAAGGAAAGTGCACTGAACATTGCCTCTCCCCCAGAGAAGAGAGAGTGACCTTCCAGCAAGATTTCTTAGGCAAAGAAAAAAAAAAATCAAGAAAACGAACCTACCTATGCTCCTAGGCCTAGACCAATCCGATTCCTGTCTTTTCCTGTGTTTTAGTCCAAGGTTCGAGTAGAGAATCCCGAGATTGAACCTTGCACCGAAGAGGTACTGGTAGAAGTAGCCATTAAAGAAAAAGGTGGATCGACTCGCCCTGCTACCTTATGGCAGATTCTATTTATTAGCAAGAAAGCAGTATTAGTATTTACTTTTTTGAATGGCCGAAAAAACAATCCTTTAGCCAACGAGTAACGAGCGAAAGACGTAGAAGAATGGCCAGGGAAACGAACCCCGCGAGGTGCAGATCTTCGTTCCTATTGAATCGTCGAAAGCCAGGATTGAACTCTCAATCAGAACGCCAAAGGGCCAACTAGCTAGGAACTTCTCCGAATGATAGTGCATACCATCTTCGTCAACAACTAGTTCCATAGGTGTCATCCAGGGTACACGATCTCACTAAGCAAAAAGAAAGAGAAGTTACCGAAAACCTACGACCGGGGAAAGAGCTGCGGCATTGATCTTAACTTGCACTCGGGACTGAAGCTGACTTTCCTTCTAAAATGAACAGGCGAGATGTAGGATAGTTGAACCACTTAGCCAGTTCCCCCGGCTTGCTTTAAGGCATTTTGCTGCCTAGCAGAACTCTCAGGCCTCTAACAATTTCTATCAATCTAGTCTTCCATTTATTTCTGAAGAACGGGAAGCTGAACACCCCTCTTTTTTCCCAATTCCGGATCTCCCTCCAGTTGCAAAAGAGCCTGACTTTCCGGTTTGGTGGTAAGGAAGAGAAAAGTAAGTTAAAACCTCCGACCACGGGACAAGTTGACGGTAGTCTACCGAGATAGGAGACCGGGCCATGTGCAATGATGCATGGAGACAGATTGAACCCAAGCCGTTAATAGGGATTTTACTATAAGGTCCCCAAGGTTATACGATCCGCCATACCTCCTTTTCAGAGTAAGGATTGATTTGGTCAGTGTCGACGACCGGTGGTGCTTCTTCTTTTGGAAACTAGGGTACCCGGAGACAGATCGGATCGGATTCTTCGTATAACTCTATTCTTATCTTTTTCTAAAGTTGAGGTATCTCACCCGGGTTTTACCATTTTAACTAAGATGTTGAAGAGTGGAGCTCTTACTATCAATATATGGGAGCAGTAGATTCGCATCTATGACCAACCTACTCCTCTATGTCGTGCTTTGAAGAAGGAGCTTTCACCCAAACAAATGAGTTATAATTCCTAAGAAAGAGGAATTATATAGCTTGTACTAAGGGCTATTTTCTGTTTCGTCCGCCCGTCCGTTGTTAATATCGAAGAAAGCCCTTTCACACTAAGCTCTTCGATTCTGCCTTTCTTTCCGAGATTCTTTGAGTTGCTAGGATAACATTTCTAGTACACATTGATTGGCTTCTCTAAGCACATGCTTAATGGACCCCTTTGATAAACAGAAACCTTGCATCTTCAGCTTCTGTATGATGTATAGTAAGTGAAAGCGAAAAGGGGACAGGATAACTCGCGTTTTATAATATAATGATAATGATTGCAATAGGGCTTCTGCCTTTGCTGTTCTTGTCTCCCCCACCTTTGACGTAGCCACCCTTTGATGCTTTAGGTTTGGAAGAGTCACTCCTCTTGTAATCTATCAGTGTTTCCGACACTGCCATAGCCGTGGCAAGATCCTGCACCCCGCCTAATCAATTCCGCAACGAGGACAGAGTTCCCTGCTCTACTTCACACTGCCTGGGCTTAAGGGGAAAAGAGTTCTTATAAAGCTTCCTGGGAGCAGCAATAAGAAGATTTCCATTCCTTGATTTAAGAGAGGGCTTTGAGTCCCTCCCTCTTAGCTCGCCCTTAATCAACCCCGGGAGTAAAGTAAGGAGTACTTGAAGACTTCCCCTCAGGCCCATTACTACGGAACCCCAGTATGGATGGAGCTGGCGTCGCCGTACAACCTGCACCCTAGGAAATCCCAGCCACCTTTTAGGAAGGAGGGATCGGTTAGGCGACCGCTGCTGTCTCGGAATCCTTTCCTTCGACTAAGAGCGATCAATGCCCTACTTTATGAAGGCTTCTTTTACTGATGTAAGCCTTGACCATATTGTCATTGGCATCAACCGGGACATCACTGCTGCCCTGAGCGTGAGGGTCAGTTCAATGATTTCAGTTAGCTTGTTGATTGAGCAAAGGCAATGACTGGCATGAAGTAGGACCACTAGTTGTTCAGTAGTCTTACGGAGGCGCTTGACCCGGCGGGGTTAGCTGACCTACCATTCAAGCGAGGAGGGAGAGTGACGGCTGGATGAGCAACCTTCTCTACAAAAGAAGAGTGAAAAGCCATGTCACTTGGCCACAGACGCTTAATATAATAAAGAGTCCGTTTCACCAGGTACTGGGTATTATCTCTAGCTGCAATGGTTGGTTTTATTGTTTGCTGATATGCCAGTTTTACCTGGAAAAGGGGCGTCTTAAAACCCACTTTCATGTGGATAGCCGATGGGCCTTCAGCTTGACAGAACTGAGTAAGATCTTACCAGTATTCCTATCTGGACCCAGCCAAGAGGCAATGTACTTTGTTTGATGAATAGCGTGCCCCTTACGCTACAGCCAAAAGTTATTAGAGCAAGGAATTGGAAATGATGATAAGCGCAGGAACTTTGAGCTCCCAGTTCATCGCTCAAAATAGGTAAATCCCCTCTCTCTATTACATCATCTTATAGAGTACCCGGAAACAACACAAAAGCCTCAGAAATATAAACGCCTTATCAACTCCTGCCTCTGCCTCCCCCCTACTTGGTAAAGCGGCTTGAAAGCAAAAAAAGCTTGGAAGCCTTATTCTTTCCTTTCTTTCTTCCTGGAATGCGAGTGCAAAAGGGATCTAAGACTAAGACAGGGATCTAATCCTTTGTTTGTTTCATTCCTTCGTTTCTTATGATTAAAAGTAATGTTCGTTCGGCCTGAAAAAATAAAAAAAAGTGCAGGGTGGGCGTAGAGAGGGACTCGATCAGTAAAAGTACGAGCGTATGGACATGGAAGCGAGAGCATGGCCTTGAGCGAACGTATTGATACGAGTGCATAGCCAAGCCAATAGCGAGCTGATAGGCATGCATGGCCTCGAGCGAGCAGGCTTATCGCTAGCATGTCCTTGATCGATCTGACCCGATTGCATTCCATTCATTGGCTTGATCGAGCTTATCGATATTGCGCCCTTTTTCGAGTAGGGGCGAATGCGGGCAATGGATTAAACTTCCGAGGCTCTTCTCTGACGGGGGATGGGACTGGCGCGGGCCGATCCCCTTGGTTTGGCTCGCTGTTGTGATGAACGTGCTGATCGGGAGAATGCATTGACGTAGACTGGCCTAGTTGTGGGAAAATTCTTTCTTGTAGGCTGCTTGGCGGTGATAACTAGTGCTTCTCCATCCTCGTGACTTGCTACTTGCCTTTCTGCCGGAGTTTCCTTTTGACTGGTGCCTGCCCCCGTTTGATGTTGCAACAATGACTGGTTTGCATGCATGTCCACTATACGGCCTGATTTAATCCTCAGGCTTTACGAGAGATCGCTCTTCTTCCTGGAAGTTCCAAAGGTTCTGATCAATGAGGTCTTGAATAGTGTTCCTCAGGTTATAGCATTTATCTGTTGTATGCCCTGCTCCTCCTGAGTGAAACTCGCATCTCGCGTTTGGGTCGTAACCTTTTGGCAATGGGTCAGGTACTTGCGGGGGTGGCAGGAGTGTAACCTTTCCTGCTGTTAACAATTGAGGGAGGAGCTGTGAAGGAAGGATCTGGAGCCTGTTGAACTTGCGGGTCTTTCGGCCAGTCACTAGAGGATTTGACTGCATCTGACCTATCGGTTGTACTGATTGGAGGGACTACACAGGATTGCTGGCTCGAAGCTTGAGCATACATAGTTAGATCTTTTGGGGCCTTCTCTTTCTGGGATGGCTCTGAGATAATTTTCATTACTAGTTCCTGCCTTCCCAATCAATGCTAACTCTATCCTCCTCTCTTATGGCTTAGGAGATTGCCTCAGCTATTTCATTCCAGAAAGAACCGTAGTTACGTTACATACAGCTCTCCAAAGAGAAAGAACTACCAGCTCATCCTTCGCTTCACTCTCCGAACCCTTGGAAGAACTAAAAAGAAAGAAATTCAAACGAAAGGAAGCTGAGAAACCTTACTCAACTACCAAAAGGAGAAAGACTGACTATCAGCGGCTAGCTACAGGAAAGAGATTCATAGAGAGAATTTGTTATCATTTATCGTGTCGACCATCCTACAGGAAAAAGGGGGACTCAGGGGAAAGGCCTTTCCAACGAAAAGTTGCGCCCTATCCCAACCCAAGAAAGCCACTCATCTATGCCTTTCCGTCCTTCTCTTCGCTAGCATCCATCACTCCCAATAGAATAGAGGATGCAATGACTTAAAACCTCCCCGAGATATCTGATATTCTATCAGACAATCTTGGGAAAAGAAGAAGATTGTCTTCTCTATAGGGATGTAGCTTACCCTTGGGAGTGAGTAGCTAGGCTGTTCCTAGTAGCTAGTCAGTCTTTCCTATCCTAGTAGTTCTCTTTCCTCTAGGCTAGAGAATCTCTTTTTATTTATGTATTTTAGGGGGAGGAAAAAGGACTTGTTGCATCTAGTTTGTGATAGCTAGTATGCGAATGTATCTTTCCTGCCTTGATAGTGGTTAGTCTAGCCTTTTGCCTGTTAGATTTCTCCTTTCCCGATTGATAGACTCTTTTCATTAGTTTTCTCAATCAGTCGAATCCTAAACCTCCACTCCATGTGCTTCGTTTGATTTTCCCAATGTTAGAAGGAACAACAGAAGAAAGGGCTGCCCTGAACATTCTTTTAAAAAAATACCCGCCTTCAGTCTATCCAGCAATGTTCTGAATAGAGTCAGTTCAAACCTCACTCTCTTTGTGCAAAGAAACCGAAACACGTGTTTAGTTACATTCCACCTCTTCGAAGTTGCGCACCAATCCTCAACGTCCAACAGCCATTCTTATTATGCATTTCGTCAAAAATAAAAGAATGTATTTAAGAAGAAAGCGCCCTCAAACTTTCCAAAACCTAAGTGTAAAGTCCCCTCTTTCGAGACACGAGACATTCTCATATCCTCCCCGCGCTCTACTCCCTCTACTCTAACTAAGGGGCTCTCTTTCGCGAGGATCGCTTTCGCCTCGAAAGGGCTGGCTTTTGAAACTGGCTAACTCGTTTAACAAAGAGCTCTCTCTTGCCTATCCGCTCGAGCTATTTCCCTTCCTTCCTGTATTTGTAGTTTCATAAGGCACTCACCCCTAAGGGGGTGCACCTAAGGAAGGAAGTAGCCCCTAACTTCTTCTTTTGAAACTGCAACTAGCGAAGGAGGAGTCACTAAGACAAGAGCTAACTTTTTCCCTATTCAATCAGTCCTCTTTTTCTTTTGGCTCGCTAAAAACGCGCCCTTGACCTATGAAGATTATTCTTTTTTTTCTCTTTTATATCCGTAAAAAGGTTGTCTAATTCACTGATAGAATTGTCTAATTCACTGGGGAACCTATATAATTTAGGGCTTCTTTGCCTACGTACAGAGAGAGCGTCGAAAGAAAGGTTGCGGATAGGCGAAACTCCGCTCCCAAGCACTCCCGGGGTTTGTAGTGGGCGCTCCTTGACCCGCGTAGATTGGAACCAGACAGAAAGAGAATATTTTCTTTGTTGTTGCAGAATTTAGCTAAAAAAATGGAAGTTATGATTTAATGAAACCTGCCAGTTATTATGAACTCAAATAAAAATGTTCGTATTCTGCAGCTGGCTAGTGATCCTGGCATAAGGTACTTCCCTTTTGATGGAGGCAATGATTTCTTCATAGCGCTCCTTTTCTTTGTAAAGAACCTCGCCCTTGACAGGAGGGGAACTTGCCCGATAGCAGCTTCTTGAGTTGGGACCGTAAACTTGAAGTTCACATTCACGGATTATGCCGTCCTTCGTTGTTAACAGTGATTGGCTGTATCTGAGTTAGGTTTTTATTCCTAAGACAAGGCCATATCTCATACTACGCAGGATTACAGCATCAATCATTGTGCATACAGCACCCCTCGTGAATACCTTTAATCATCCAGTCTGTGTTTAGTCTGGCTCCATCAATGCTGCTTGCAATTTCCTTGCACTTCTTCCAGTTAGTTCCTCTTCAATGCAGGTACTAGGTCTGCGCGCCTATACAAGTACAAGGGGGGTCTGATCCCGAGTCGAAGTTTGTGGGAACATCCTCTAAGTAATCACCACGTATTTTTAGCGTGGTATTTCCACTTCTGGGCACGTTGATCTTCCGAGGTAATGGCAAGGATTCTTCGCTGGTCGCCGTCCTTCCTCTACTATAGGGGATTTGTTCATCGAGACGCTTCTTGTGGCTTTGGAGTGATTTTCACCCTACTACCGGACTTAGGGAGCAACTGAGACAACCTTTTGTTGGCGGATGGTTTTCTAGTGAGAGCATGCCGATAACCTTTGGTGGTTTTGGATCCTCATCGATTGTAGGTGTGACAGGTTCTTCAAAGTTCCAATTTGTAAGATCGGACTTGACCGGGGTTCTTAGCCAGTGGGTTATCTTGCCTTTCCACCAAACGGGAAAGTCAGGCTCTTTTGCAACTGGAGGGAGATCTGGAATTGGAAGGAGGGATTGCCTCGTGCCCAAGATTTTCAATGTGTCTGGTTTTTTCCTGGGCCTTGGTTGGAAAGGGCAGAGTTAGATCGAAAGATCCAAACTTTAGCCAGGTGGTCTTCATCGTCCAGTGGGAATCTAGATATCGAATCCTTCCTTGATTGGATTTATGAGGAAGAGATGATGATGGATGAAAAAGAAGTCAAACTTCTCGCATACCGATGTTGGGGCGGAGCTTCTGCTTGCTTGGTGGGATCAAGTACAAAAGAATCGTCAGCGACAAGGAAGTCAGCCAGTGAGCGTCTACCCTTTACGACTTTAAGACCAAGAAGAAGTTCTAAACTTAGTACCCCTACAACATAAAATAAAGGGAAAGCAAGAAGAAGTCCGCACACAGGGGACTAGGAATAACTCACTTAACTGACGACATAGAGGACCTACCAATCATTCAACTATAGGTATAGGAAGAACTAGTAAATAACCTCCCCTACTGAAAAGGGGCAAGCAAGTGAGTGAGCTAGTAAGCAAGCCAAAGCTCCCCCTTTCAAGTCTTCAGCGCAATCAGATTCAAGAGAGGGAGAGGCCAAAGCTCAAAGAAGGTGGGTTCTCTCTACTAAATAGATCTCATCCATCAAGTTTTTTGGCTCGCAATAAAGCTAGGGTCCTGATCGAGCAACTAGTAGTCCTATCTATCCACCTCTCCAGACACAATATCTTGAGTACCTATGATGGTGACCACATCTGCTGGCATGTGATGTTTGGACATAGAATCGAGTCCTTGTAAATGGGCAGAGCCAGGTGCTCTTATTTTACGACGGTAGGGACGATTGCTTCCATTACTGACCAGAAAGACACCAAATTCTCCTTTAGGTGCTTCAACTGCGGTATAGGTAGAAGGAGCTGGTACGGAAAAACCTTCTGTATAAAGTTCGAAATGGTGAATTGAGGTAGAGTAGACCGATGATCCTGTAGTCATTTGGCCGGCTATTGAAAGAAAAAGCTTGC